GGAAAATTCACTTCAACTATGAGTGTCAAAAAAATAATACATTTTTGTAGAGTTGAAGAGAAATATCCCAATACATGTCTTATTTTTTTTTTTCAATAATCCATATTTGTAGCAATGAAATACTAGTGTTCCTACCCCAAGTGATAGATGATTGATTACAAGATGGTATATATTCTTTATAAAGGACCAGAAATACCTTGCTTACGTATCATTGGGAAGTGCATTAACATAAATACGGCGGTAAGAAGAGGTAATACAAAAGTGTGTAAACTATAAAAACGAGTCAAAGTGGATTGTCCTACACTAGCACTTCCGCGTAATAACTCTACCAGAGGCGAGCCTATTACAGGAATAGCGTCTGGTACGCCTGTTACAATTTTTACTGCCCAATAACCAATTTGGTCCCGAGGTAAGGAATAACCAGTTACACCAAAAGATGCGGTCAATACACCCAAAACCACACCTGTAACCCAAGTCAATTCGCGAGGTTTTTTAAAGCCGCCGGTGAGATACACGCGAAATACGTGCAGGATCATCATTAGGACCATCATACTTGCCGACCATCGATGAACTGATCGGATTAACCAACCAAAATTAGCTTCAGTCATTATATATTGAACAGAAGCAAAGGCCTCCGTAACGGTCGGACGATAATAAAAAGTCATAGCAAACCCGGTAGCTACTTGTACTAAAAAACAAGTAAGCGTAATTCCCCCTAGACAATAAAATATGTTGACGTGAGGAGGAACATATTTACTAGTTATATCATCGGCAATTGCCTGAATCTCAAGACGTTCTTCGAACCAATCATAGATTTTATTGAGATAGGTAAATCAAGGGGACCCCCCCGGAGAACCGTATATGAAAATTTCATCTCGTACGGCTCAAACAGAAACACCCAAATACTAGTTCTAACGGATGTGTGTAATATAAAGTTTGAAATTTATTAATTCTATGATTTATGATTCAATTTTTTTTGAAGATACTAAAGAATAAAAATCCGAAAGCTCTTCTTTGTGGTTATAATGCCAAAAAATCAAGTCGGCTCATTCGTCTATATATTGATCGTTATAGGCCTCTTGAATCTTCTATTTACCTATTTTCTTTGGTGTTATTTATGTGTAATGCGGCTTTACTGCTGTTTTCGTTATTATTGATAGGAATTCTCTTGTTAAGACCCTATGAATTGATTAAAACCTCAGATTCATACTAAAACCACGATGATTCAATAAAACCCTTTCAAACTAAGTCTAAGTCCCAAAATTCCCTGAGTAAGAACCATTGGATCATCACTTATTCAATGAATAGATATAATGACTAAAAATCCAAACCAAAGAAACCTTTGTTTTGTCCTTTGATCAAAATAAGCATAAACGAAAGTTTGAAAGAATAAAAAAATTTCTATTTATAACTTCTAACTCTTTGAAAAAATTTTTTGAAGTCCGGACACGAGGTCTGACTTTTAAGTATGAATCATAGTTCTAATAGTAATCTATTTCATAGATTCCGTGCTCCAGATACTAGAATGAATATCCGACGAAGTAAAACCATCTCTATCAAGATGACAGACCCATTCTCTGTACTATCCATAGGATCATTTATACCAAGTCACACACTCATATTCCGGAAATACAGAAACAAAGAAATTCCACGGTCAAACTACCAAAATAGAATGGGATAAAAATCAGAAACCTAAACGCTTCACTTTGTATTGAAAAAGCCAGTTAATGGTTCTTGTGAATCTAATTCATTGAAATTCCATCCAGTAAAATGGAAGAATTATAAATCTCCAAAATAATAGATAGGAATATCGCGAATAGAGCCATTGCGAGACCCATCAAAGGAGTAGTTCCCCACCCAGGAGCTACTTTACCATATTCTGAATTCAATGGTTTCAATAAACTCCCCGCATTAGTTCGTTTTGGGCGGCCAGATCTAGAACTACCTTCAACGGTTTGTGTAGCCATAATATTTTATATTCAGTAAGATCTGTTGACTTTGTATACCATTCCGTTGTAAATAAATGATCTTATCATAGATCCATTGTGGTCTTAAAACTTTATAATGTCTTAAAACTATATAATCATGGAAACAGCAACCCTAGTTGCCATCTTTTTATCTGGTTTACTTGTAAGTTTTACTGGGTACGCCTTATATACTGCTTTTGGGCAACCCTCTCAACAACTAAGAGATCCATTCGAGGAACACGGGGACTAGTTGAAGTACGGATCCTCCCAATATTGGGAGGATCCGTACTTCAATTGAGATAATGACAAATCATTTCACCTTTTTAGTTGGAACTTTAGGCGGTTCTCGAAAAAAGATAGCGAAAAAAATTATTCCTAGAGTTGAGACTAAAAGGAATGTATAAACCAATGCTTCCATAGATTCGATCGTGGTTTACAATTATAGCTTCCATACCTGTTTATTTGGGATCGTCTCCCGGATAAATAAAGAACAAGAGTCAAAGAAAAGGCAGTGATTCAAATCAAGATTTATCTGGTACCCCATCTAAAAATCACAAAAATAAAATAAAAATGAAAAGTAACAAGTAACAAAGCATATTGTATCAGACTACTTGTCTTCTTGTAGTTGGATCTCCAAGTTTTTGGAATGCTCCAAATTCCACTTGAGCATCTAAATCTGGATCAATACCAGCAAAAACATCTCGAAACAAGGTTCTAGCACCATGCCAAATGTGTCCGAAGAAGAAGAGCAAAGCAAACGAAGCATGTCCAAAAGTAAACCAACCCCGTGGACTGCTACGAAAAACACCATCGGATTTCAAAGTAGCACGATCTAATTCAAAAATCTCACCCAATTGAGCACGTCTAGCATATTTTTTCACAGTAGCGGGATCGCTATAACTGACTCCGTTGAGTTCGCCGCCATAGAACTCGACAGTTACACCTACTTGTTCGACACTATATTTAGATTCCGCCCTTCTAAAAGGAACATCGGCTCTAACAATTCCGTCTCCGTCTACCAAAACAACCGGAAATGTTTCAAAAAAAGTAGGCATACGACGTACAAAAAGTTCGCGCCCCTCTTTATCTCTAAAGATAGGATGTCCTAACCACCCAACAGCTATTCCATCCCCGTTGTCCATTGAGCCCGCTCTGAATAACCCCCCCTTTGCCGGATTATTGCCGATGTAATCATAAAAAGCTAGTTTTTCGGGAATTTTAGACCAAGCTTCAGATAAACTTTGATTTTCAGCCAACCCAGCACCAATTCTTCGATATATTTCTTGTTGGAAGTATCCTTGATCCCATTGATAACGAGTGGGGCCAAACAATTCAATCGGGGTAGTTGCTGAACCATACCACATAGTTCCAGCAACTACAAAAGCGGCAAAAAAGACAGCAGCAATACTACTGGAAAGGACGGTTTCAATATTTCCCATACGTAATCCTTTGTATAGGCGTTGAGGTGGACGTACACTAAGATGGAATAGACCCGCCAATATGCCCAAGGTCCCTGCTGCAATATGATGAGAGGCTATTCCTCCCGGAACAAAAGGATCAAAACCCTCCACACCCCACGCTGGATTTACGGATTGTACCCTTCCAGTTAGTCCATAAGGATCGGACACCCATATTCCAGGACCATACAATCCTGTTACATGAAATGCACCAAAACCAAAGCAAGCCACCCCTGATAGAAATAAATGAATTCCAAAGATCTTAGGCAAATCCAAAGAGGGTTTTCCTGTACGTTCATCAGTAAATATTTCTAGATCCCAATACACCCAATGCCAGATAGCTGCCAAAAAGCACAAGCCCGAAAACACAATATGTGCCCCGGCCACACCTTCGTAACTCCAAATACCCGGATTCGTTACAGTACCCCCTGTGATACTCCAACCGCCCCATGAATTGGTTATTCCTAAACGAGTCATGAAGGGTATAACGAACATACCCTGTCTCCACATTGGATCAAGGACAGGATCAGAAGGATCAAAAACTGCTAATTCGTATAGAGCCATCGAACCGGCCCAACCAGCAACCAGAGCTGTATGCATTATATGGACAGAAATCAAACGACCGGGATCATTCAATACGACGGTATGAACACGATACCAAGGCAAACCCATGGAAATACCCCTTTATCAATGAAAAATAGACACAATGTAACTTTATTGCATTGGAAAAAACTATGCTGTGGACCCTCTTTTTAGTGGATTATCTTGGGGAAAGAATTAATATTTGTTTGATTTGTTTGATTCTTTTCAATTACTTTTAGTAATAATGAAACTATTTTGTTCGTAGGAACAAAAAGAAGCAGATCTATTCTACACCCGATAAGTACCAATACGCAATGGTAGGGGGTTGATACCATTTTATATGAGTGAATGCATATATATATTTGTTCATCATTCAAAGGACTTATTTGTAATAATTTTCCTTTATTCATTTTGTCTTCTTTATCTTTTTTTATGAACTTAGTCAATCTATGGATAAAATATGATAAAGGCCAATATTAGTAGGACACTAAATCCATTGTTACGCTTTCACATCAAAGTGAGATATAGTACTTAATTTTTCTTTTATTTAATGCCTATTGGTGTTCCAAGAGTACCTTTTCGAAGTCCTGGAGAGGAAGATGCATTGTGGATTGACGTATAGTGCGACTTGTCAGATATATTGGGTCATATGGTATTTCCCCATTCTCTTCCCCGATCGAGATATCCTCCCCTTCGCCCAAGAAAGATTGATTGAATTATCAAAAATTTGGAGCGTGAAGTTCAATTAGATCCATTTTTTCGGGAGGGTATACAGATTAATATTATCAATTAGAATAATTTATGGTTATCTTGGTTAGGCCAATAAAATGAAGTATCCAGGCTCCGTTTAGAAAAAAACCGGTAATAAATCTATTTATGATTACTATTTCTATCATATTCTATTTCTTTATATATTTATAATAGAAGTGATCTCAAACTGTTAATCAATCGAGTAATATGATGAATGCATTGAATATCTGTTGTAAGACATGAAATAAATTGTAAAAAGGAAGTCGTAGCAAAAGGACGTGGTATTGGGGCATTTGTCATATATGTGCAAATCCAAATCGGGCGGATCTTTACTCGGAGTAGAGCATAAACCTAAAAAAATTGAAGAAGCCCATTCAGGAACAAGAAAATTACATCGCGATTGAGATTGTATCTCGATGAAACAATACATCAATGAAAAGTTAGTTAGATAAATTTAGTAATTTTTTTTTATAGATAAACAAAACAGGCCAAAACCCATCTTTTTTGAAAAATGAAATAAAAGCCCCTTTTTATAAGTTAAAAGCCTGGTATGAAAAAAAAAAAAAAGAAAGAGCTAGAATCTACATCTACACATTGATTCTTTTTTTTTTTTTCGTTATTTTTGTTGAACCGTATGCATCAAAAGGTGCATGTACGGTTTCTAAGGGATACAACTTTATCCCAATCAACCGACTTTATCGAGAAAGATTACTTTTTTTAGGCCAAGGGGTTGATAGCGAGATCTCGAATCAACTTATTGGTCTTATGGTATATCTCAGTATAGAGGATGATACCAAAGATCTATATTTGTTTATAAATTCTCCTGGCGGATGGGTAATACCCGGAGTAGCTATTTATGATACTATGCAATTTGTGCGACCAGATATACAGACAATATGCATGGGATTAGCCGCTTCAATGGGATCGTTTATTCTGGTCGGAGGAGAAATTACCAAACGTCTAGCATTCCCTCACGCTTGGCGCCAATGAGTTTTTTATTTGATTTGAGAGAAAAAAGAAGACTATGCCTTCGCGCTATATGAAATATGAATATTAAGTAATAATAGCATGGCACTTCGAATTCGATATGATAAATTTTTTTAACCCTTAAATTATGTATCGAAAGAGTAGTATGAGATAAAAGGTATTTCCGATTTTATCTAATCTATCGGGAGGCCTATTTCAGCGTCACAAACTTTTTTGTTTTCACGCCGGGAGGCTCTTAACAATATTTAGGTTATGAAAGAATATGAAAATAAAAAAAATCTTGTTTTTTTATTTGAAAAAAAAAAAAAAAGAAACTTTGGGATTGCTAAATAACAGACGAAATAAATATATAAAGCAACGGAGCCATCATAGTATTTTTTTTTTTGAACTACTCCAAAAACAAAAAGAAGGGTGGTTATTGGATCATTTACCAACCCGAGTCTGATAGACCCTATATTTAATTTATTTGATATTTAAGTAAGGTAAAAACGAATTCCATTATAGAGCCGTATGCAATGCGTAAAAGATGCCTGTACGGTTGTTCAATATATATATTTTATTATTCTTTATCTCTTCACCTTATCATCATGCGAGATAGAATAAACATTTATTATGTTATATCATCAGGGTAATGATCCATCAACCTGCTAGTTCTTTTTATGAGGCACAGACGGGAGAATTTATCTTGGAAGCGGAAGAACTTTTGAAGCTGCGCGAAACCGTCACAAGGGTTTATGTACAAAGGACAGGCAAACCCTTATGGGTTGTATCCGAAGATATGGAAAGAGATGTTTTTATGTCAGCAACAGAAGCCCAAGCTCATGGAATTGTTGATCTTGTAGCGACTGAATAAAAAAGAAAAAATAACAAAAATTTCAGACGAATTGGTGATTTGAGATTTTATCTTCTTATTTTATCTTCTTACCGGATTTAATATTCTATTCATTAATCTATTAATATAGAAATAAAATAATTCATAATCATCCGGTTAAGATCGATCTAAACCAGCCCATTATGTATATGATTCAATATGCCAACTATTAAACAACTTATTAGAAACACAAGACAGCCAATCAGAAATGTCACGAAATCCCCCGCTCTTGGGGGATGTCCTCAGCGAAGAGGAACATGTACTAGGGTGTATGTGCGACTCGTTCAGATCATGGGCTAGGACAAAAGAAAGAAAACAATTGATCCAGTATCAACGATCAGTACCAGTGAATAGACTAGAATGGAAGAACTCCATTCAATATCTAAAAATCAAAAAGATCTATCCTTCTATTGTGGTATCAAATGTATGGTTTCCGTTGGTGCAAATCCAATCAACTCCGTTTTAAATTTAAGATGAGAAAGAATTCTCCATTGATAGCAAATGATATCCATTAAGCAGGGGAAATACTATTTTAAAAAGCAGAAAAATTATGCCTTACTCTTGCAAGAACGGACTAACAGGGTCAGCTACTCAGCAAATCTTCATAATTAAATACCGTTACTGTATAAGTAGATCTCATTGTGAAAGACCTCGTACTGGATAATTATGGGTAGAGCCAAAGAGTGTGAACTGTACAAGTTAACAATAACATTGATTAAATGAAAGAAGGGCTCCGGTGTATAGAGAGGACCTCACCGTTTAAGAAGTAACCATAGAAACGATGGAACCCACTATATCCATTTATATTTACTACTTTTATGTGTTTTTGATACCTAATATCAATACAATTTTTTTCTAGGCATTTCACCTAGAAAAAAAAAAAATCGTGGTCGGGAAGGTTATAGTAGCAAAAGCCATTGGAATTTAAATTTTATACATTGGAAGAATCCGTTTTGTTATTAATAGACTAGGATACGGGAAGGGAATAACTGAAAGAAAGGAAATCGATTAGTTATTCATCAAAGTTTCATTTATTCAATGACCAGAATTAAACGAGGGTATATAGCTCGAAGACGTAGAACAAAAATTCGTTTATTTGCATCAACCTTTCGAGGGGCTCATTCAAGACTTACTCGTACTATTACTCAACAGAAAATAAGAGCTTTGGTTTCGGCTCATCGGGATAGAGGTAGACAAAAGAGAGATTTTCGTCGGTTGTGGATCACTCGGATAAATGCAGTAATTCGCGAGAATAAAGTATACTTCAGTTATAGTAAATTTATACACAATCTGTACAAGAGACAGTTACTTCTTAATCGTAAAATACTTGCACAAATAGCTATATTAAATAAGAGTTGTCTTTATATGATTTCCAATGAGATCATAAAATAAAGAGATTGGCAGGAATCCGTTGGAATAGTTTAAATGGAGTTCCCTGGAGAATGAACTCTGGGAAGGTAGAGTAGAAATTAGTATGATAAAATATGATAAAGTCATCAAAATGAAGAAAGCCGTTAAATAAAAAATATTTATTCCTCTTCTCACATTTTTTTTTCTTACGACAGGACATTTCGATTTTACGATTTTTCGAACAAAAAAAAAACGTCAATCCGCATTTGAGTTTGGATTGGAATTTTATTTTGATTCAATTCAATTGAAGAGTCAACCTATTTTTTTCTGGTTCTAAGACCAGCAGCTCTAGCGGTTGACTCGCTTCTTTCAAATTGTTTCTCATTATTAAGAAAAGGTAACGGAGATAAAATACGAGCTTGTTTTATAGCAATAGTAATTAATCGTTGTTGTTTTAAGGTCAATCTATTCACCCGTCTAGATAATATTTTTCCTTGTTCGCTAATAAATCGACTAATTAAACTCATGTTTCTATAATCAATTCGATCCCCCGATTGGATCGGAGGCAAACGCCTACGAAAAGATCGCTTAGATTTAAGAAAGATTCGCTTGGATTTATCCATGGTTTGTTTATTCCTTATCCTGAAAATCCCAATCCTATTTCTTAATTCTACATCATCTTTGATCCGATCGAAATAGGATTTGGTTTTTTTCTATTTATTTGTTTATATTTAAATAAATTAAAAAATAAATTGAAATAAATTATATATATATTGTTATATATAATATGTAATTTTTCATCTTCCTTGGAAGACTGACACACGAGCGATCGGTTCGATCTATTTCTTTATCTCCCCATGAATCGTATGTTTGTAACAACAGGGACAGAATTTTCTCAATTCCAATCGACTAGGCGTATTGTGTCGATTCTTTTGAGTAATATATCTGGAAATGCCCATTGATTCCTTATTAACACGATTTCGAACACAACTGGTACATTCCAAAACAACCGTTACTCGGACATCTTTACCCTTAGCCATGAACCTCCTTTGGTTTTTGATTCACTCAATTCTTTAATTTTCCGACCCGAAGCAAGGAAGAAGAAAGGACACAAAAATAGAAGCAGGTAACTCGAAATCAAATTATGAAAGAACTATTTTGTTGCAATCAATATAGTAATAAATAATAAGTAATATAATTATTTCTAACTATATTTATAATTTTAAATTGCCGTACAGTATTTCATTTTCAGTTAAGTATCTTGTATGATATTGTTGCCCCAACCACCGCATTTCCATTCTATTATTAATTTAATTTGAGCCTGAGCCCGAGTTCATAGTTTCACTGAGGGTGAAACCGCTTTTTCTTTGTTTTTTTTTTTTTTTTAGAAAGAATAAGTAAAAAAAGAAAAAAAGAAAAAACAAAGAAAAAAAGAAGGGAGGGGTAGGGATTAGTTACAGATATTTGATTGTATCTCTAATCTTCTTCCCCCTTCCCATATCAATAGCTAGAATGAAAAAAAGGGGAATATCAACGCATCCGGAAAAAAACGATTGATCTCTATCAATAAACCTGCTAAAGACCCGAACCATAGAGTACTTACTACCGGTGCCACGGAGAGATATGTTTTTAGATCTCGCATTTTAAAAACTCCTCTTTCTGTATTCGTTATTGTAATTTTATTGTAATTTGTAATACATAATGGTAATACATATATGACCGGATGTGTATATGTAGTTAATGACTTACCACTTGTACGCGGAGTTCCTAATTCAAATTGAAATGTACAAAATAGATATTTATTAAAAGAAAAAAATACGTCCATTTCCGCCTTAAATTCCTAAAAAATATTAATTTTTTGTGGTAGATTTCATATTTATTTCATACTTTATATAAGTCTTTTACCATATTATATGTTTGTTATATGATATATGAGAACAAAAGTAAGAAGGAAGAAATGATAAGATAGTTTGTGTATATCAATGTAGGAAATAAAGATGTGGAAAACAAGACAGGGATTCTCTACAATGACACTG